TCAACAGTCAAAAGAGGTAATATTTTCATCTATTTTGTATCGTTTTGGCGGCATGGCCGAGTGGTAAGGCGGAGGACTGCAAATCCTTTTTCCCCAGTTCAAATCCGGGTGTCGCCTGATTTTTAATTAATAATCGAAATCTCTTATTGACTGATATAATCTATAACTCGCCGAATTGTTCCCCAGCCGAAAGATAGGCCGGGGTCTCTTGATACATGCTTGATTCTAAGCATCTGGGGTTATCAAATGAAAAGTGAAAGTTTTTGTAGCCTAGGATTCAAGGAAAGAGTTTAGTAGTGGAAGAGAATCAAGAGGTTTTGATAGACCTTCCACTACTAAACGAATGGGTTAATGACTGGACCTTGAATTCGATTGAATAGCCGGAGGTGATATCTAACTAATTACTAAATGAATAGTTAATAATTGTGGAAACGTGGAATATATTTTGTATACAAACTCAAATCAAAAGAGTCTCTGAGTACGCAGCAGGTATTCGATTAATATTCGATTGTATAACTGGTTTTTTTTTATATTATAAAATATAAAAAGTTCAAAAAGAACTTCTTTTCTACCGGTCAAGAGTCGAATAGACTGCTAAAAATCGTATAGGAATTTGTTATACGTATGTGTCTTTATTGGATTGGTTCATTAAATTACTAGTCCGAAATCAAAATACTTTTTTGACTCTGTACCATTGATTTCACTATTATTAATGAACAATAATGAAATAATTCCTTCATATTCATAGAGATAGGGGACATAATTCACATGGATATTGTAAGTCTTGCTTGGGCTGCTTTAATGGTAGTCTTTTCATTTTCCCTTTCACTTGTAGTATGGGGAAGAAGTGGACTCTAGAAAGACTACTTAACTAATTTAGTTTTGGGTTGAGGAATCAAACTGTATCAAATTGTTTTGTAGATCGTTCCGCAAAGTATTTTTAAAGAAAAAAATATAAATCAAATAGGTATTTCAAAAATTCCTATGTTTACATTTTGAAAGGAAATAGAGATGATAGGAAATTTATTTCAAACGAATTTTTCCTAAATTCTCTATTTCGATGAACGGACTTTTATCCAAAGACAATGAATGGGGAAGAAGAGACCCCTTTCTTTTGTTTTCCTCATCCAAGAGAAAGCCGTTCTCTTATTAATTTAAGGATATACATACTTTCTAGAGGAAAGAAGAGAGTAGTTGTTCAACAACATATACACATAAACATATACACATAATAAGATCTTGACTTGGGCGAGTCGCATATTTTGCACTTATCACTTGTTTTATTATTTTTATTTTAGAAAATCGACTCATTTCATATCATGGTTTAAGTATTACAAATTAATGAGATTTATTATTCGAAGAAATTTCCATACCATAAAAATCTTTGGATCATCTATCAACCAGTCAATGAATTCAATTACTTTATTTCTTGAGAATGATAAAAAAAGATTACTAAGTTGGTTTTTTTTATAAAAATAGGCCATACCTATATCATTTTTCTTTCTTTGATTCTTTCGGTGGATGCTGGGATTTCTATTTGAAATAATCGGAAATCTAGGAAGTCAAACTTTAAAATATAAATAAGAGTTGCCTTTCAATTATTTCGGATTGATCAGAATCAATACAAATCGATCAAATAGATGTAACAGAAAAATAGAATTGGGATCACTATAACTATAATGGCTAACATATAGGAAGATACATATTCTAGATTGATCTATATTAAATTGAGTCGGTATCTTTACTTAAAAAAAAACACCATACTAAACTAATAGATAGTATGGTAGAAAGAAATATAGATTTCTTTCTACCATACTATAAGATTTCATCGAATATTGCTAATTCTAGCCTGCTCGTCTCATTTAAGAAATGAAATTGGACTTTCGATTTTTTTAATCAAATTTTTAAATCAAAGAAGTCAAGTCTCATTCAAATTAATCATTTTGACTGACCGTTTTTACATAGATAATAAGTAAAAAAGCTGTAGGAACTAGAATGAAGAGTGCAGTAGCAATAAATGCGAGAATATTTACTTCCATAATCTCATCGTTTTTTTTTACTTCGCAATAACTCGGGATTTAATCCCATAGAGGTGATAAGAATTTCACCCGTAAATTCAATGGGATGAATTCCATCTTAATGATATGTAATCGGATTAATATCATGAATAACAATATCTGAGCTATCATATCAATTCGCCGTCGCGAATTGAATAGTATAACATAGGAAGATCTTTTATCCATATTGAATCCAAAAAATCGAATTCCTTATCGAATCAAGAATTCCTTATTTATCATTCTTTTTTTTTCATAAACTACTGTCTTCCTTGTATAATCAATCATCTGATGAAGTTTCATCTGATCACTTTTCCACTTCTATTGGTTACAAAATCCCCAAAACCTACTTTGATCTTTCTTTTATTAATATCTTCCCGTCTTTTCTTAGGTTAGTACTAGTGCACATATATGAAAAGTTCAACGTGTAATTTGAATGAGATAGGATAGAATGTTTCAAATTGAAATTAGTTAGTCTTAATGATTGAGATGGTGGAAAATCGGAGATAGTAAGGAGAGATAGGATTAATCTGAAAAGTATTTTTTCAAGATAACTATAAAAAAAAAATTGTCTATTGTACAAGAAACGAATTCTATATGTGTATGTACTCCGGAAAAGGATATGAGACTCTATTCCATTAGAGAGACGCAATAAATTGAAAAACCAGACCCTATCAATATGGTATATCTTGAACTTATAATTCTAAACTTGGAATCCTTAATAAGATCTTATCAATCAAAAATTATAAATTATATATAAATTCTATATATCTATATACTAGTACTAATCCGCATATCTCTCCCAGTAATCAGTCCTGGCTGAAGTAATGAAAATTTGCAGGTTTTTTGATGAGAAATAAAAAAAAAAAAAAGAAATAAGAATCTTTATTGTTATTGTAAAGTTAAATTCTATTTATTGTCTTCCATTTCCCAGAACGTGGAACGTTGAATTGATATATTTTATTTATTGATTATTGGATCTGTCGGGACTGACGGGGCTCGAACCCGCAGCTTCCGCCTTGACAGGGCGGTGCTCTGACCAATTGAACTACAATCCCCGAAAACTTAGGTATAGAGTATCCATTTTTTTTATGATTTGATTCAAAACATTTCTAATTAAAATTTTCGTGTTGGAGCAGAGACGAAAGGAATATTTTGCTATCCACATAAATATGCTATGCACTTTAGTGAAAACCATACGAATTACTAGTCATTTTTCCTTATTTCAAATTTTCAAATCGATTGAAAATCAATCTTTCAATAAAGAAAAGGAGTCTTCTTCCTTATTCTTATTATTAAATTATAATTATTAAGTATTTATACTTAAATATTAATCTTAATAATAAGATTAAGATCATGTAATAAGATTAAGATCATGATATAAATATAGATCATGATCAAAATTTCCCGGAAATAATCAATCGAGCAAAAAAATAAAAAAAAAGAAAATATATAAGAGAGTATATAATATAGCAGAAATTTTGACTTGTTTATTACGCGTATCAGCCATTTCTAGAGGACAAATATCTTCATCTCATAGCGGATGAGCGAATTATTGGGCCGAGCTGGATTTGAACCAGCGTAGACATATTGCCAACGAATTTACAGTCCGTCCCCATTAACCGCTCGGGCATCGACCCAGGAAGAATCCATTTTAGGCTTATTGATAATTCATGATCAACTTCACTTCCTTTTGTAGTACCCTACCCCCAGGGGAAGTCGAATCCCCGCTGCCTCCTTGAAAGAGAGATGTCCTGAACCACTAGACGATGGGGGCATACATGCCCAACTGCCTATGTTCATAGTATGAACAGTTTTTGAAATTGTCAATAGAATCTAATAATTCTAATTATAAATTAGATTCAAAAGGATCTTTCCGTCGTAATGTTAATGTATGTACATAGATACATTTTCACTGTATATAAATAATATAAATAGTGACTGTGTCAAGAATTGACTAAAAAGGCCCTTTTAACTCAGTGGTAGAGTAACGCCATGGTAAGGCGTAAGTCATCGGTTCAAATCCGATAAGGGGCTTTCTTTTTAGTTTCGTTTTTTCATAAAAGACCATTAGATTTCTATTTGAATTGATGGGGAATAGAGATATTGTTTGTTGAAATTACTAAAGTATAGTAATGTAATTTAAAGTAATATAATGTATTAATTAATATATTAATAGAATTTAAAGTAAACAACTGTAATAATAAGATATACTATATTATAACTGTAGTTAATTATAACTTTAATTATAACTGTAGTTAGAAAGTTGAACTTTTATTCATTATAATGAATAATTATAAGATAAGTCACCAAATATTCCTATATTTCTATTATTTGAATAAAATTTGTTGTAATGAAAAGATTCAAAATCAATAAATGAAAAAGTAAGTGGACCTGACTTATTGAATGATGACTATATATGCTATTCTGATATTTAAATTTGATAGAAATAAAGTTGGAACAGTTTACTGTTTTTTTCTTTAGACTCTGCATAAATTTGTCGATATTTCTTTCCGATTAAATTTTTGTGTTCCTCGTTATTCCATAGAATATATAGGAATAAATTGACTATTCTCTTCATTCATAGAGAAGGAAACTTTTATTCCAAATATCCATTTTAAATATTTTTCTTTGTTTGATTCCAAAACGGAATTCAATTCGATCTTATCTTATTCTATCGAATAAGATTTAGCTATATTTATAAAATTGTGGCTGCATGTACCAACTATTTCTATATCCATGTATCCCACATTTTTGTTACACCAATGGAATAGAAAATGTATGCGGGAAAGAAAGAAATTTTCATTTCCAGTTTCCTATTATTTTCTTGTTTTTTTGAATATCGTCTTTAATTTCATTTTTAATAAATATTTAATTTTAATAAATATTAAATCAATATAGAATTATGTTTTTTTCTGACAGATAAAAGTAAATAGAAAAATAGTC